CAAATTTATTGAACAAATCTTTACTACTATACTTAGAATAATACTGCATTAAATATTAAATAATGCATTATCCCGTTTTTATTCCAAGTATTCAAAATATCTCTATCCTCCCTTAAAACGAATACTCCGACCGGAGTTTTATGAAAAATCCGAAGCCCCTTATCGGATTTGAACCGATGACTTACGCCTTACCATGGCGTTACTCTACCGCTGAGTTAAAAGGGCTTATTTGATTGAATTCCCGAATGGGTCACTATGTGGATAAAATATCTATATATACAATTTATATGTACATATAATATTATTAATATTATTAATATTATATATATATGTTATATACATAAGTACATGCAGTAGACTCATAGTCGCTAGTGGCTTATTATTGAATAATAAAACAGATTTACCTAGCAAGTCTAGGGTAACAAGTCTAGGGTAGAATGTAATGAATTGTTTCAAGACCGAACCTAATTACTTTTCTTTCATTGAATGAATTGGTGTCCATCAGAATAAAGTTCATTTACATGTACACCCCCCAATTCGACATAAATTTCAAGGCATTTCATCGAATCCTGTGATGGAGAAATTCTACCGGTCTTGTCCCCTGAACTAAATTCAAACAATTTTCGATAATTTCTTGATCCCACTTACTGAATTTATCGTTTGTTAATTTCCTCTTTTATTGTGAGATAAGAAAGATAAGAATATATCATCTTAACAATGAATCAATGAATAGAAGAATGAAAGCGAAAGAAATAGAACTTAACCCCCTATCTCTATGGACCAACGACTCTACGAAAACCCTATACTTTGTATTATTTATTATTTACATTTTTTTTTTTATTTTTTTTATGTTACACTAAATATCGATACTAGATTTATATATAGAGTGGAGAATGGCCATTCTAATGAATGATTCATGAATATGAATCACGAATCAAAAAGTTCTTCGCAATTAGGAAAGGCGGAAAGATTCTTTGTACTTAATCATACCATTCCATTATATTGACAATTTCAAAAAACTGTTCATACTATGATCATAGTATTATGGTGGTTAGGCAGGTAGGCCCCCATCGTCTAGTGGTCTAGGACATCTCTCTTTCAAGGAGGCAGCGGGGATTCAACTTCCCCTGGGGGTGGGGGTAGTAGGGTACTACGAAAGGAAGTTGATCACGAATATAAGCCTACAGGTCATTCTTCCTGGGTCGATGCCCGAGGGGTTAATGGGGACGGACTGTAAATTCGTTGGCAATATGTCTACGCTGGTTCAAATCCAGCTCGGCCCAAAAATTCGCCAATCTACCACGCATAATCCCCTTGTCCTTCAAAAATACTTGATACGGAGATAAAGAATCCAAATTTCTGCTAGATCCCTTATTTTCCTGGGATTGTAGTTCAATTGGTCAGAGCACCGCCCTGTCAAGGCGGAAGCTGCGGGTTCGAGCCCCGTCAGTCCCGACGGATTCACTAAATACATCAATCAATTCGAAAGGGGGCAGAATTTCATTCCTAAAACAAAAGAAAAAGGACCCCTTCTCCCTTGTTTGTGGTAGGAGAAAAACAAATGAGGGCGGGTTAATACAATTAGTGGTAGCATTATCGTAAACATTCCAAGAAATCATGGCCAAGAAATCCTGGATCTTTTTTTTCGACTGTTCCCGATCCACGGAATAGAATACTATACATTTTTTCGGGGAGCGTACATACACAAATGGAATTCACAATAAAATTAGAAGACTTTTCTAGATTAAAAAATTGCTCTTTCTGGCTCCGATTTTGTATAACCTCAATTACTAATTTCAATTCAAAAATAGATTGTATTCAAATTGCACATTCAGCTTTTGATATATACTCCCAGCGCTAATAATCGGGGTAAAAGACAGATCAATCAAAGTCTTAGCACGGAAATGAATAATTTGTTTCTTTCTTGTTTTGGTTTGTAACTATGTGACTAATGGAAGTGCAAGGGCAATCTGATGATACTTCATCAGATAATTGTACGTAGCGTAGATTATAGAAAAAAAGAACAGAAACAGATGCTAAATAAAGGAATTTGGAATTGGGTCCGGAATCCAAGCTGGGATTCGGTATGGATAAAAGAGCTTCCTATGTTATACTATTCCATTTTCGACGACGAATTGATTTGATAGCTCAGATATTGTTATTCATGATATTGATCCGATTCAAAACCAGCGGGATTCACAGGGAATTCACTCATTGAATTTACAGGTGAAAGGTTTATCATCTCTATGGGATTAAATCCCGAGTTATTGCGAAGTAAAAATAAGATTAGATTATGGAAGTAAATATTCTTGCATTTATTGCTACTGCACTATTCATTCTAGTTCCTACCGCCTTTCTACTTATCATTTACGTAAAAACAGTCAGCCAAAATGATTAATTAATTCATCATGAATTTGAAATTTGAATTCAACGGAGTTCTTATCAAAAATTAACGAAATAAAATGAAAAGGATTCCCATTTTCGCGTCTTAAAATAAGCGGACTATAATTAGAATCGACAGTATTCTAATAGATAGATCGTATGGTAGAAAGAAATAGATGAATCTTTCGACCATATGATCTAATTAGTATTATTGTAGTGTATAAAGTTGTACTCTAGAATACTAGAATAAAGGTAGAAGCTTAATATAGATTAATATACAATATTATATATATGTGGGGGTGGATATCAATTTCATATATGGAATTTACATAGCACCTAATTCTATGAATTTGCTATACCTATTTGTATTTGTTTCGATCAATCTGAAATAATCGTTTTACTTTTATGTCTTATGGTTCAAATTACTAGATTTTTTCTGATTTTCAATATGAATCTCGGTATCTCTCAAAAGAAAGAAATCACTGAAAAAGGATAGGGACATATTATACATATTAATCAAAAAAATCATTTTAATCAAAAAAATCATTAGCAAACATTCCCAAGAAGTAATTGATTGAAGGAGTTTCACGAGCACTTCTCGGAGTTCAAAAAGGAAGAGTAAACCTCACCGATTTTTAACGTTAACGCTTGAATTATGATATGGAATGTGAGTCGATAAAGCATAAATACAATTTCTCAAATTCGAAAACAGTCGGTAAATGTGCGATATGCGACTCGCCTGAGGGAAGATCCTCTTATCTATATTATCTCGTTAGACAACCGCTATCTTTATACCATTTCTCATAGAAAGTGCGTATACACTTAACAAAATGACTTCTTCTTTGATTTGAACGGAAACAAAACAAATAAAATAATAAAAAGGTCTGGTCTTCCTTAGTACCCATCGATAAGCCTGGTAAGAGCTCGTTGATTGAAATATCAAATTTCGGAAAAATAGGATTGGACTAAATTTCCTATCATTGGAATCCCTATCAAAATACAAAGATAGGAATCAACGAAATATCTCTTTAATTGATACAGTTTGATTTCCCAACTCAATTAGTAATACCCCTAGAGTCCACTTCTTCCCCACACTACGAGTGAAAGGGAAAATGTAAAGACTACCATTAAAGCAGCCCAAGCGAGACTGACTATATCCATGTGAATTATGTCCCCCTATTTCTACAATTATGAAGGAATTCTTTCATCATTCCTCACTAATACTATTATTAGTATAGTGGAATCCGGGGCGCAGAGTCAAAAGAGGGTTCTGATCGAACACTATTGATAAACCAATTCACTAAATCCACTCATTTTCTAAAATAAAAAAATTCCTATATGATTTCCAATCAGGAAAGATGAAACATAAGCAAAATACATAGGAACATCTTGAGGGAATGCTCCTAATGGAAGATGTAGGAATAAAATAATAAGGCCTATTTTTTTTTATCCTCCTAAGTAAAAAGCGGATAATCCTTATCTAAAATCCCATTTGACCTAATTCATACCCTTTCCCCATTTTCTATGTGAAAGAGGGGGGAGATGGTATATTCTTGAGTAGGGGTTGCCAAAAGAAATTTTGTCTCTTTTTGCTTTTGTTTTGCCCTTTACTCGAATTGAAATTCAAAATGAATTATCCATCCAATCGAATATTGATTGGATACCCAAGGATTCAGAAGTTCTTGGGAGTCCATAGTATACGTATATAAAGTATCTTCTGCCCCCCGCCACTATTGTAATTGAATTCTATTTCCTATCGGGCTCTCCAACCTAATTCAAGGTCCAGCCATTAGACACTACATTAGTAGTACAACGATTGGTGATTAGTAGTAGAAGGGAATCGCGAAGTCTTAATAACTCGTCTACCATTCGAATATTTCCTTGAATTATAGATGCGAGTATTTACAAGCTTTTCGAAAATCCACACAGCCGGATGCTTCGAATCAAACAAATCTCACCAGTTTGCTTCGGCTGGGAAATACTTCGGGGAGTTATATCAGCAGAACAGAAGAAGATATTTCGAGTCTTTTGTTGATCAGGCGACACCCGGATTTGAACTGGGGAAAAGGGATTTGCAGTCCCCCGCCTTACCACTCGGCCATGCCGCCAAAATGATAGAAAATATATGAAATTTTTCCCGTAGTACGGAACTTCCTTTTATTGGATTTGCATCTTGAGTTCCGTTTTTCTTAACTTAACTTATAATCCAATCCTTTTCTTTCCTAATCCTAAAAAGAAATTCTCCCCCCTTTTGATTGGATTGGATCCACACCCATCCCCGTCTAGTATCTCAAAATAGCCAACCTCTCTCACTTTCTATTGAAAGATCAAATGTGGATTTTCATTCGCAAAAGTAAAAATTTATGACAAATTGGAACCATTAACTATTGACTGCTGACTGCGAATTCATGAACGGCTTGAATCTCCAAATTAGATTTTCTTCTCCTAATGACATGAGAAAAGACAAATTGATCCATCAGTATCCTTCGCAATTTCAATTATAACAACAATTATGAGTCTATGTAAACCCCAGCGCAGAAATTCTTACACAGATATTTCTTATTTTATTTATATATCTTACCTAATTTATATATATGTTGCCTATAAGTAATTCTCAG